AAGTAATATTTCCATTTATTCATCAAAAGAAACGTCCCTTTTGAAGCAAGAATTGATTTTCCTTGATATCTAACATAATGCATGAAAGGATCTTTGAACAACCATAAATTTGCTTGAAAAGACCTGACAAAGACTTCTGCAAGATGCTCTATTTTTCCATAGAAATTGATTCGTTCAATAAGGGCTCCAGAAGATGTTGATCGTAAGTGAGAAGACTGGTTACGGAGAAAGAGGAAGCCAGATTCATATTCACCTACATGAAAAGTATATAGGAAGAAGAATAATCTGTTTTTTCTTTTTGAAAAAGAAGAACTAACTTTCTTTGAATTTGAAGTAATAAGACTATCCCAATTATGACACTCATGGAGAAAGAATCTTAATAAATGCAAAGAGGAAGCATCTTTTATCCAATAGCGAAGAGCCTGAACCAAGATTTCCAGATGGGCTGGGTAAGGTATTAGTATATCTAATACATAATTTAAATGTGAAAAATTGTCCTCTAAAAAAGAAAATATTGAATGAATTGATCGTAAATTATCGAATTTAACTACCCCTTTCTTTTCTAGGGAAGATATTAATCGCAGAGACAATGGAATTTCCAGAATGATTGAAGAAACCTCTGACATTACTTGCGAATAAAAAATATTGTTGTGCCCCAATTGTTTAGAATCATTAACAGAAAGAATAAAATGATTCTGTTGATACATTCGAATGATTAAACGTTTCACAATTAGTAAGCTGAATTTATTGTCATAACCTACATTTTCCAACAAAATAGATCTATTTAAACCATGATCATGAGCAAGTACATAAATATACTCCTGAAAGATAAGTGGATATAAGAAAGAGTGTTGTTGAGATCTATCTAGCCCTAAATAGCTTTTGAATTTCTCCATTTGAAATTCTATTTAAATGAAAGGTAGAGGATTTTTGGGGTTATAAATGATACATAGTGCGATACAGTCAAAACAAGGTATTATAGTACAAACCAAATAGATACCTCGGATCCAGATAAACTTATCAACGGATTCTCTATCCTCTCTTTTTCCATTTAAATTGAAGTATTTATGTTCGTTTTCATTATAGGATAACAAGATGATTAGAAATCCTTTACTTTTTTTCAACCTAATCGCTCTTTTGATTTTGGAAATTTTTTATCAATATACTGTTTCTTATACACATACGTTTCCATTATGAAATGGAGAATGATAATATTTAGGATTCATTAAAAAATCAAGAATAAATTCCTGGGAGAAAGCCTTCCCGTATTGGGCACTAATATTTTTTTAACGTCTAATTAGATCGGGTAATCGTTCAAATTAAGAACGGAAGCTCGTTGCTTTTTCTTTCCCTAAAAAAAATGAAATGAATTGAAGCTTTGAGGCCCTATCCATTTATTAATTCGACCCAACTTGAAATTGACTTTGGTTTCCTACCTTTCAATAAATTAAAGAAGGCTTTGTACCGAGCCGGAAAGAATAAAATATTCTCAAAACTCTTAATTGATACGACATGCTATTTTTTCCATTCATTCCCTTTCAGGATCAGTCGTGGTCTTCCAAACTTTACCGATGGTATGGACGAATCCCTCGCTTCATCTAAATGTGTAAAAGATCCTAGCCGCACTTAAAAGCCGAGTACTCTACCGTTGAGTTAGCAACCCAAATAGAAAAAGGGGTATGTAGATACAATCAGAATAAAAAAAAATTCTTAAATCAAAGCATTAATTTAATCTACGAAATAAAAAATAGAAAAAAAATTCTAATCTATTTGGAACATAAAAATGACTAAATTAGATAAAAAAAAATTACCGATCAAAATAAAAAAAGACATGTAAAAAATGTGGACCATCCCCTATTTCTATGTTATACACTTTTTCAATCAAAAATCCGGGTATCAAATCCAACGAACCCATCATTTGAATCAACAGGTAAAAAATCAAACCTATGGGACGGAAATAAATAGAACTGCTTATCACGATGAATTATATTTGTTCGATACAATGTTGTCAATATAAACATTAAGAAAGGAATACGATGAAAAAAAAAACAAGAACTGAAATGGAAAGAATAGTAAAAAAAGGACTTGTGTTGGATTGGCACTGCATATACATATCTACTAAAAATTTTAGTTTAGATGGAGAATAATAATAAACAAAGAATAAACAAAGAAGAAGTAGAAAAAGTATTTATGCAATCAAGAGTGTATTGAATCCATATAGAATAAAGAACTTCGATTCCTTGTTTCTTACTTGATATTAGAGGTCGAATGAAAACCATCCAATTGCAGGTCAGGTAATGCCAAAATATTTCTATTTTGTGAGGATGAATCAAATAAGGGTTTCCTTAGAAAAGGATTCTATCAAAAAATATTCTATAAAAACAATGATAACTAGATACGAATAGAAGAAGAAAAGAATAGAAGAAGAAAAAAAGGAAATAAAAAAACATAGTATAGAAAAGATATCCAAAATGATATAGAAATCATTATCCTACCCTTATTTTTTATTTCCTTAATTTAATTTCATTTGATTTCATTTGATTAGGGCAAAACCTCTGCCTTTTTTAAAATATCCTGAACAGTTCCTGTAGGCTGAGCACCTTTTTCAAGGAAATAGAGAATAGCGGGAACGTTTAAATAAGTTTGATTCTTGATCGGATCATAAAAACCCACTTTCTGAAGATCTCTTCCTTCTCTTCGGGATCGAACATCAATTGCAACGATTCGATAGACGGCTCATCGGGATAGATGTAGATGAAAAAGAACCCCCCCCCTAGAACCGTATAGGAAGTTTTCTCCTCGTACGGCTCGAGAAAAAATGATGTTTTGTCTATGGATAAAATTAGAATTAGAATAAATAGAAAATCTGTAAAATGAATAAGTCTATAATATCATTTCAAATTTCAATTTAACTCATAGTAAGTTTTATTTAGCTTCCTTCCTGAAAAAAAAAAAATCATTTGTACTCATAACTCAAGTTGAATATATAATAATAAGAAAATAAAAAAATTCTCAAATATATTAAAGATTTTTATTTAAGATATTTTTTTATTGAGTGGTCTTTAACCCACCGTTTTTGTCTCGTTTAAAATTGATTTGGATTCTTTCCGTGAGACAATTGAAGTGGTGTTTCCTTGTTCTGGGATCCTTTATTTTTGTTTTAAATCATTGGGTTTAGACATTACTTCGGTGCTTCTTAATCCTTTCAAAATGGTAGCAACATACCCCTTTTGGGATTTCTTTCTATCAAAGAATCATACCGAGGTTGATTCACGCGCGATACACTGTCGATCGAAAAAGTTTTAGCCGTTCCAACAATTTTGAAAATTTGTTCGAATGGAATCCTTTCGATTTCTATATCGAAGATATACTTACGAAGTTGTTCCAATTTATTAATTGGCATTAACCCTAGATCGTTGCCCCTGAGAAATTAATAAATACTTTCTACTCGAGCTCCATCATGAACTATTTACATTAGAACCCAATAAAAAAAGAAGGGTTCTAGTAGAATAGAACAAACGACGTCGAGCCAAGAGCACCTTCATTCCTATATAAAATGGTGGATGTAACAATAAGAATCCACACCGGATCGTGTCCTTCAAGTCGCACGTTGCTTTCTACCACATCGTTTTAAACGAAGTTTTACCATAACATTCCTCTAATTTGGAACCAGTATGGAATTGATTCAATTATGGAATCATGAATAGTCATTGGTTCAGTCGGTACAGAGACATAGTTATTTATATTTAAATATTTAATAACATATATAAAAATATAACATAGATAATAAAGATTTTTCTGAAGAAATTTTAGCAAAATAACGTCTTTTTTTGTCTGAATAGAAGATTTTTCTATAAATATCTATCTCAAAAAAAAATCTAACAGAAATATTCACAAATCAAAATATAGAAATAACATAACTAACAGAAATTGCACAAATAAAATAAATAAATTCTATTTGACTCTGCCTCTTCAAGTGACTCAATAAGATAGACTGACCATTTCCAACTTCCCAACCTAGAAGGAATCATTACAAATCTTGATAGTTGAAAAAGTTTTCTACTTCTACATCATTATTTGAGTCAAGTTTTACTCCTTTTTATTATCATAAAAAAGCAAGATCTCTGTGTGTGTGTGTGTGTTTTTTTTTTCAAATTGAATTGTCAATGATGCAAAGCAAATAAGCTAAATGGATCGAACAATAAAAAGAAATATCATTGTTAAATATTTTAATTTTGATATTTTGGGGATCCAATTTCATTTTCACAAAAATGGAAACACTATTGTCACTGAAATAGGATAACCATACATACCTATAGTCTAAGCACTTCCTCTTTTATATGTATTTTCATATTTTTTTAACCTGAGGTTAAGTAATCTTTCTCCAACTGTGATCTATGCCCCATTTTCTATGGGTTACAAAAGGGTTCAGTTGCTTTTGCATGTCATTTGAACTCGATTTAGTTTGGTTTGTGAAAAACTCAGATATGATTCCGCAAAGAATAAAAAAAGTCTATCCAAACCTTGAAACAGAACCTTGTTGAACAAAAAAGAAGTATTAGAATACAATGGATATGCTCTGGGACGGAAGGATTCGAACCTCCGAATAGCGGGACCAAAACCCGTTGCCTTACCGCTTGGCTACGCCCCATTTCTATTTTTATTGGATACTTATACTATTAAAGAATAATATTGGTATTAAGTGTTCGTCAATTCCAGTCCAACTATATAGAGAAAATCTTTATTCTTTATAGAATCTATTATAGATTCGTGCTAGGATTTTGGCATGTGTATATCTAGAATTAATTCAACGGAATTTATTGATCATTACATATAATTCAATTAAGATATTGTATGAAAGTATGATTTCTTCTATTCTCCTTTGAGAATCGGAGGATTTTTGATTGAGCGGAAAAAGAAGGATTTTTTGTCTACCTTACTTTACTTCATTTTTCCTTATATCAATAACTCAATCAAAATGCAATTATCTCGACGAAAAAAATGTCTGTTATGCTTAATATCTTTAGTTTGATCTGTCTTAATTCTGCCCTTTATCCGAGTAGTCTTTTCTTGGCCAAATTGCCCGAAGCCTATGCTTTTTTGAATCCAATCGTCGATTTTATGCCAGTCATACCCCTGTTCTTTTTTCTTTTAGCCTTTGTTTGGCAAGCTGCTGTAAGTTTTCGATAAGATCTTTAATACTATCCTAGAAAATTCATATTTATTCGAGAAAAATTATAACAATTGATAAGATCAAATAAGTCTGACAGTATGAACCTTCGATTCAAACATTGAAATTCTCGGATAGCCGCGAGACTCCCTATTTCCTGATTTGAATCCTTTTTACGGCGAAATACCTTATTAGCTTCGGGTCCCTTACAATATCTAATTTGGGTATGAAAGTGATTTGTGGTAATCAAAGACTCTTATTACAAATTTCAACTTCATTTGAATTTCTGAACATTCTTTTCTATTTTTAGAATTCTTTTCTTGGTGTCAAAATAGGATATGTGATATAAAAATGGAGGATCTATTGTCTTTTCTCGTTTTTCTTTTTCAAAAAATGATCTTGGAGGTTGTGTAATGCTTACTCTCAAACTTTTCGTTTATACAGTAGTAATATTCTTTGTTTCTCTCTTCATCTTTGGATTCCTATCCAATGATCCAGGACGTAATCCTGGACGTGAAGAATAATTTTTTTGTTTTTATTACTTGATTTTATAATTTTCTTAAGATTTTATTTTAGTTATTCCACACATTTAACAAGGAAAAAATAAAAAGGGGTTTGCAAAATTTGAAAGAAAAAAATGGAAACTCATCAACGGAAACGGAAAGAGAGGGATTCGAACCCTCGGTACGAATAACTCGTACAACGGATTAGCAATCCGCCGCTTTCGTCCACTCAGCCATCTCTCCCAATTGAAAAAGATACTTACTATGTTACATTACACATCAAGTAAGGATTAAAGAAAGTATTTCTTTCACATTCTTTATCGTTATTATATAATTAGCAATTCCATTTAGATGCTCGAAAGATCAAAATAGAAAGAGAAATAAAGAAGACCTTCTTTCTTTTATTTTGTTCGAAGTGCCTTTTGGGCCTGGCCCGGTCAATACCCAGCCAGGCCTTTTTTTGTTCCAACGAATTCCCTTTATTTATAGGCAACATACTATACCAATTTGGTATCTGTATAAGAATATCTGTTCTGGGGTTTACATATACCTATCATTTTTGTTATAATGGAAATTGAGAAGGATTTTGGATTAAAAAAATCAATTAAGTATGTATCAAAAAAATTTTTATTATTCTTATGTCATTTATTATTCTTATGTCATTAGACAAACCAAAATTTATATTCAAATCCAAGAATAATTCACGAATTCTCAGTCAATAAATAGTTAATGGTTCCCATAAATTTAGGCTTTTGAGTTAAAATATAAATTTCAATATAAAAGTGAGTGGAAGTTTGTGTGTTTTGAGATACTATACAATCAATCGAAAGGGCAGATCAAATACAATAAAAAGGGGAAAAACCGTTTCTTTTCTAATTTTTATAAATTTAGAAAAAAGGATTAGGATTAAAAAGGGATGCAAGTACAATAAACTCAAGTTTACTAATCCAACTCAAAAAGGGAAATTTTGATCCTATTGTGTATGTGTATTGTTTTGGCGGCATGGCCGAGTGGTAAGGCGGGGGACTGCAAATCCTTTTTCCCCAGTTCAAATCCGGGTGCCGCCTCATCAACAAACGAATCGAAATTTCTTATTCTATTCCGCTATTTTTTGATGTTCTGGGGATTTTGTAAAAGATTGGAAATCTTTGAATCTAAAATTCAAAGAAAGATTATAATGGTCGAAGCAAGACTTCCAGATTCTCTTCTACTGCTAATGTAATGTCTATTGATTGGGTCTTTAATTACATTGGATAACCGGCCAATAATTCCACTACTAGTTGGGAAAGTACTTTCTATACTGTAATCTACGTATATAGACTCGCCAGAATCTCTGAGTGTTCAGGCATTCAATCACTATTAGATTGAGATTGGATAGATAATTTACCTTTTATAGTTTATAGAAAAAAAAAATTTTGACCCCTCGTCAAGAGTATAATATACTATCTCCCAACTCCTTCAGAGAGACAATCGGGAAAGGGTACGGATTATAAATCATATAGGAATTTTTAAAATCTATTTATTTTATTGGTCCATTAATAGTGTTCGCCCAGAATCCCTTTTTGACTCTGGACCATTCATTCTACTATTATTAGTGAGCAATAATGGAATAATTCTATCATAGAGATAAGGGACATAATTCACATGGATATAGTAAGTCTCGCTTGGGCTGCTTTAATGGTAGTCTTTACTTTTTCCCTTTCACTCGTAGTATGGGGAAGAAGTGGACTTTAAAAGCACTCCTAATTTAGTTGAGAAATGAAAAGGTATCAATTGTTTTATAGATCGTTCTGCAACGCATTCTTTATTTAAATTGAAATAATTTTCAAATAAAAATATCTTCATTTCGAAATTCCATTAGATTCTAGTGGATAAATTTATTCTATAACAGTAAAACGATTATTTCAGATTCATTGCAATATAAATATAATAAATAAATGTATGAAAGAAAAGATTGGGTCCTACGTCAATTCCAGATATGGATTAATAACTACATAGATTGAATTGAAGATAAAAGTTAATATAGTATACCCTTTTTATTAGAAAGTCAAGTACAACTTTATACACTACTATAACACTAATAGAGAGTATGGTAAGTAAGAAAGAAATTGCTTTCTTACTTACCATACTCTCGGATCTCATAGAATATCGCCGATTATAGCCCCTTGATTTCAGCAAAAATAGAATACTTTTCTTTTGATTTCTTCAAAGAATTCAGAAGTCGAGTTTCATTTAAAGTAATTAATTAATTATTTTGACTTACTGTTTTTACGTAAATTATAAGTAGAAAAGCAGTAGGAACTAAAATGAACAGTGCAGTAGCAATAAATGCAAGAATATTTACTTCCATAATCTCATCGGTTTTTTTTTATTTCACAATACAATAACTCGGGATTTAATCCCATAGAGATGATAAATCTTTCACCTGTCAATTCAATGAATGCATTACCTATCGATGATATTGAATCAGATCAATATCATGAATAACAATATCTGAGCTATTAAATTAATTCGTCGTGGAGAATTAATAGTATATAACATATGAAGATCTTTTATCCATACCGAATCCAAGATAGGATTCCCAGACCAATCAAAAATGCCTTTATTTATCCTTCTTTTCTGTTCTTTCTTTTGTATAACCTACCTTAGGTCTTCCTACCATCCAATGAAGTATAATCTAACCCGTCCGTTTCCATTAACTACAAAACCCCACCAACAAACAATACAAGCGAAGTGGAAAAAGACAGGAATTAGGTTCTAAATTTTAGTGATCCTCTTTTCTTTGGAAGACAAAACAAAGAAGTATGAGAAAGACGAGTCGCGGCAGAAAAGATGAAATATTCTGTCAACTTCACTATTTTAGTTATTTTCATTTTAGTTTAGGGTGTGTCGAGAGAATCCTGAAAAAAAAAGAGGGAAACCCCTTCGGAATTCAATTATTCTCGCTGTCCCTTCATTTCACAGAAAATGGAGAGGCGAATTGATGTACTTATTGGATCCGTCGGGACTGACGGGGCTCGAACCCGTAACATCCGCCTTGACAGGGCGGTGCTCTAGCCTATTGAACTACAATCCCAGGGAAATAAGAAGAGATCTAGCAGAAAATTTAGATTCTTTTTTTTTTTATTCTCTTGTCTTGTATCAGGTATTTCTTAAGAACAAGAGCGTTATACCATCTGATAGTAGATTGGCGAATTGTTGGGCCGAGCTGGATTTGAACCAGCGTAGACATATTGCCAACGAATTTACAGTCCGTCCCCATTAACCACTCGGGCATCGACCCAACGCCTAATTCATTTTAGACGTTCCATAATCAACTTCCTTTCGTCTCCCAAGTAGACTTGACAAATACATATCACTTGAAAAAAATATAACATTTGATATAAAATAGAAAGTCTCTTCTGAGTAGACTAATAGAAGGACTTGACAAATACGGATCACTTGATAGGAAATCCCACTCCTATAGTCTTTAGTCTTGGTATACCCCCAGAGGGACTTGAACCCTCGTTTTCTCCGTGAAAGAGAGAGGTCGTAACCACTGGACCATAGGGGCCTATGCCACCTTCATTCATAAATCAACTAGAAATAGGTAATAAGACAAATACCATAGATAACTAAGACCACCTTAACTTAATATAACTCAGGCCTAGAGCTTAGGATTTAGGTGATGCATAGGATATAAATAAAACGGAAAAACTCGTTAACTATTCTGAGGATTAATGGTAATCAAACTTTACCATTAAACTATACAATCTTGAAACTGGATTTCATTGGTCTTTCTCGTCTTTATCTTTCTGATTCCCAAAGGGTTATGCGTTGGATCCAAGATCCTTCACTCCGCAGTAGATTCAAGGTGGTTTACCAAACTATGATTTGTTCGGTCAAATTATATTGAGCCCTAAGTCATACTGTCAATTAACGACACGACAGGACAAGAGGGCAATAAAAGAAGAGAGAAGACGGAGATCTAGATTAGCTATACCCGCGTTAATAATAATATAAGTTAATAAATACAACATTCATACAGTTTTCTGGTATTCGATATTGAAGTAGATTAGAATATCTATGCCGTTATTATTATACATTATAATATAAGAAAAGAAACTTAATATTAATAAGTTTTGATATTAAAAATCCCAAAGCATTATAAGCTTAAGTGGGAGAATTGGGTTTCTAGGACTGTTTTATCAATTCTGTTTCGGTTGCATCTTTTAAAAATGACAATTAAAGTTCAGTATAAATTTTTATTCTACCTATCTCATAGATTCCAGTCAAAGATTCATAGAATCCAAATTCCATCATTGCTAGGTTTTATTTTGATGGATAA